AAAAGGAATTCCCAGAATTCCAACAAACAAAGTAAATAGGACTAATACAAGTAACGGAAATAACATAGTATTGTCCGATTCATAAGGATAGGAATAAGGCTTTTTATTATCAAAATGAACAATATTAATAAAAGGACGTCCCCTATTTCTTTTTCTTACATTGTCATTACTTCGATAGGTCGTTTTCGAAAAAAAAGAAGAACTTTCATTATTATTCATTCTTAATAAACGAAAATTTTTATTAATTGTTTTCGAACACCCTTTACCCCATAGAGATATTGAATATAAAGGGGTATTTTGGCTGCCACTGTACTTTTGAAAATTAACGTTTAAATGCCCCTCAAAAGTCAGTAAATAGATCCGAAACATATAAAATGCGGTTAATCCTGCTGTGGCCCAAGCTATTATTGCGAAAATCGGCGAATACAACCAAGTATCATTAAGAATTTCATCTTTTGACCAAAAACAAGCAAGAGGCGGAATACCACAAAGAGAAAGTGTACCTAATAAAAAAGAGATTTTGGTAATCGGTACATATTTTGTTAAACCGCCCATAAGGACCATATTCTGACTTTTCTCCGGAGAATAGCCAACAACAGTTTCCATTGAATGAATAACGGATCCAGACCCTAAAAATAATAATGCTTTGGAATAAGCATGAGTAATCAAATGAAATAAAGCACTTCTGTAAGATCCCATTCCTAGAGCTAACATCATATAACCCAATTGAGACATTGTCGAATAAGCTAAACCCCTCTTAATGTCTGTTTGAGCAAGAGCTAAAGTAGCTCCTAATAATACTGTGATTATACCTATCAACGAGATTAAATTCATTATATAAGGTATAAGTATAAAAAGAGGAAGCAGGCGAGCTACAAGAAAAATCCCCGCTGCTACCATAGTAGCAGCATGTATAAGAGCCGAAATAGGAGTGGGTCCCTCCATAGCATCAGGTAACCATATATGAAGGGGAAATTGTGCAGATTTCGCAACTGCACCGGCAAATAATAGAGCCGCACACAAAGTAACAAATGGAGAATTTACTTCATTATTATAAATCAAGTTATTGAATATTTCGAATAAATCCCGAAATTCAAAACTCCCAGTTATCCAATAAAAACCTAAAATTCCTAATAATAAACCAAAATCCCCTACACGGTTAGTTACAAATGCTTTTTGACAAGCATTTGCTGCAGGAGGTCGTGTGAACCAAAACCCTATTAATAAATAGGAACACATTCCAACCAATTCCCAAAAAATATAAATTTGTATCAAATTCGAACTAGTAACTAATCCGAACATGGAAGTAGTGAAAAAACTCATATAAGCAAAAAATCTCAAGTATCCTTGATCGTGAACCATATAATTATCACTATAAATAAGAACCATAATTCCAACAGTAGTGATTAACATTAACATAATAGAAGTAAGAGGATCGATCAAGTAGCCGAATTCTAAAGAAAAATCATTATCGAGCGTCCAAGACCATACATATTGATAGATAAAATTGCTATTTATTTGCTGAATAGACAGATTAATTGAAAAAATCATGACTATACTTAACAATAAAATACTCGGAAAAGCCCACATACGACGAAGATTTTTTGTTGCTGTCGGAAAAAGAAGAAGTCCCGCTCCTATTAACATAGGAACTGGAAGTGGAAGGAAAGGTATCATCCACGCATATTGATATGTCTGTTCCATAATTTTTTTTGTAATTTTTAATTAATATTAATTGGTTTCGATTCCCCGGATCTTACCTCTTTTGAAAGGAGTCAATAAAAAAATGAAGATATGCACTAACTTAAACCAACTAAAATAGAATTTTTGAATTTTTATTTCTTTTTACTTATTCTTTCTGAGTTTCTGCTAAATACTTCAAATATTCAAATCAAGAAGTTATAATTGGTCAAATCATAGAGATTAATTCCTAGTCTCCTTCTAACTTTCAAATTCGAGTCAAATCAAATTTAGGCATGTTTTTCCAGAGTTTGACAAGTTACTAAAAAAAAGAATATTCTTTTTTTTACTATTTTGAGTAATAGTTTATGCCATTTTCCTATATCTTTCACACATCGTATCTATTCTTTTCTTTTTGATTTTTAGAATCAAAAAATATTATCTAGAAAAGAAATACATAATGAATTAGAAAGTGCAAATTGATTTTGAACAATAGATGTCTTTCACATCCAGCTATACCAATGAGTAATCTCTTAATTTTTATTTAAATGGCAGTTCCAAAAAAACGTACTTCTGCATCAAAAAAGCGTATTCGTAAAAATTTTTGGAAAAAGAAGGGGTATTGGGCAGCGCTAAAAGCGTTTTCCTTAGGGAAATCTCTTTCTACTGGGAATTCAAAAAGTTTTTTTGTGCAACAAACAAATAAAATAAGTAATAAAACATAAGACGTTGGAATAATACGAACCGGCCTAAATTTAAAACCGAGTCATTTCATTTCGAAAATAAAATTCCCGATTTCCATTCCCTGTTGAGTTAATCA